TTAAATAATTTTTTCGTTTTTTTAAATAGGGCAGTATATGAATAAGGGAGAAACTCCATGAAAGAAAAATTAATGATTCATATAAATCACTTAGTGGGAAATGGCCCGAATAAATCCAACGAGTGATTAATAATCCTGTTAGACATAAAAAAGTAGCTAGCATCCCCTTTTCTGACGAATCATATGGTTTTATGATTTCATTGCCCAATAAGGTTATCAAATGAATTGTAATCACAATTGAAACAATAGAAAAGGAAATATGAGTTAATATATGCTCTAAAGTTGAAAATATCATAAAAAAGAAAAAAGGTGGGGATCCCCCATATTAATATTAATTATTGGGAATTTAATTTATTTTTATTATAGGATCTATTGGATCTCGTTTAGAAGATGGCATGCCGCCACTCGGACTCGAACCGAGATGCTCTAGCACTGCTTCCTAAGAGCAGCGTGTCTACCGATTTCACCATAGCGGCTTGCTCGAATTCATAATAGCCTATTTATATTCAATAGTCGAGATTGAACAAGTCAATTCAATCAAATATGTTTTTTTAGTAAAAATTAAATTGATAAAAAAAAATGAGTTCAAAAGTCAATTTGAAGATTCATTAGTTTCATTTATTTTCCTTTAAGTGTCCATTTATCTTAGGGCTTTTTACGTAGTTTATGCGATTCTAAAATCGAACTCTTGCAGCTATAGAAATCTCTCTCTAGAATAAAAAAACTTTTTTCATTTTTTACGCTTATTGTCATGTCATTATTTCTGGTTTATCTGATTTCATAATCATAAATTTGAAACAAAAAAAAATTTTTATCAATGAATCTAAAACTATTTTGTATTTGGAGTACTGCAAATTGACACTTGTACATAATATAATAATATCTCAACAATCAAGTTCTTTTATTGATTCTTTTATTGATGATCTGAAAATTGGAGATATATGGTAAATCCATTACATATGGTAAATGCAATAAATTAAGAAGTTAGTTTTTAACATGGAATCCATTAGTTTCAACAATCTGCCCTTCCCGAAAAAGATAAAAAATTTTATTTATTGGAATTGTAAAGGTCGATGGGGAAAAAAAGACTCCCCACCACCAAAATATGAGTGAAAACATACAAAAAAAAAAATAAAAAATTGTATTTATTTTTTTATTTAGAATTCAGAAAATAGAAGAATTATTCTTTTAGACATAACATTAAAATTCTATTTCATATTAATATGAACTTTGATTTTATATTAACAAATTACTGATCCAATTTTTTGAATCAAATGCATTTCGATTATTCCAATATTTTAGGACTTATTTGTTTGTCGTACAAAAAAACTTTTTGAATTCCCGGTAGAAAGAGATTTCCCTAATGACAAAGCTTTTAACGACGCCCAATATCCTTTCATTTTCCAAATATTTTTACGAATACGCTTTTTTGATATCGAAGTACGTTTTTTTGGAACTGCCATTTAAAAATGAAGAAGTTACTCATTGTTATAGTTGGATGTGAAAGACATCTATTGTTCTATTATTATTCTTATTCATTATCTATTTTTTCTCTAAATAATATAATATTCTCTTCATAAAAAAGAAATATAGATATGTCAAAGATCCATGAAAACTGGATCAAAAATGACTCGAAATAACAAAATATTCCGTAAAACCAAAAATTTTTGGTTTGGAACTATTAGTTCGCGTTGTTTATCTCTCAAAGTTATATCTTTAGAATCTGCATGTCATAGAAATCAAATCAAACTTAATAAAAAAAAAAGAATCTAAAAGACCTTTATTTTCGGCATTCTATACTTGATTTACATGTAATAAAATACCAGGATTATACTTTTGACTAATAAATTGATAGTCAAACTAGAAAAAAATACAACTAAATTCAATTTTAAAATTCGAATGAGACTAGTAATAAATCTGTTAAAAGATACGTGGTTTGATAAAAAAGGATCTCAGTCATTTTTGATCCTTTCTCGCTAAAAAGTTCATTTTAGTTCCATATTTTTCTAAACTTTACTAATAAATTGTTTTGATTGAAATGGAAAACAATCAATCCCATAATGAATTAGTTAATTAATTGAAAATTAGTTAATGAATTGAAATAAACTAATTAAAATCAAGAGTTTTTTTCATTAGACCGATGACCTTAGTTAATCTTATAATTCGTATCAGCATCAAGTACTCTTTTTAGGCTAAATTTTTATCCTTGCTCTATGAATATAAATTTTGATTACGATTACGATAAATTATTATATTTTTATTTTCCTATTATAAGTGTTCGTTTTTTTATATGTCACTTGGTCATATCATTTGACCAATTGTAACTTCTTTTTTGAATATTTGAACGGTTTTGAAAAGACTCAGAATAATTAATATTAATAAATACTAATATAAACTTCTTAAATCAGTTAGTGCATATCTTGATTTTTTATTGACTTTTTCGAAAGGTAAGATCCGGTGAATCGGAAACAATTAATTAAGAATAAAAAACTTTTTTTATGGAACAGACATATCAATATGCGTGGATAATACCTTTTCTTCCACTTCCAGTTCCTATGTTAATAGGGTTGGGACTTCTTCTTTTTCCGACGGCAACAAAAAGTCTTCGCCGTATATGGGCTTTTCAGAGCGTTTTGTTGTTAAGTATAGTCATGATTTTTTCCATGAATCTTTCTATTCAGCAAATAAATAGTAGTTCTGTCTATCAATATGTATGGTCTTGGATTATTAATAATGATTTTTCGTTAGAATTCGGATACTTGATCGATCCACTTACTTCTATTATGTCAATACTAATCACTACTGTTGGAATTTTGGTTCTTATTTATAGTGATAATTATATGTCTCATGATCACGGGTATTTGAGATTTTTTGCTTATATGAGTTTTTTCAGTACTTCTATGTTGGGATTAGTTACTAGTTCAAATTTGATACAAATTTATATTTTTTGGGAATTAGTTGGAATGTGTTCGTATCTATTAATAGGATTTTGGTTCACACGACCTGTTGCAGCAAAGGCTTGTCAAAAAGCCTTTGTAACTAATCGTGTTGGCGATTTTGGTTTATTATTAGGCATTTTAGGGTTTTATTGGGTAACGGGGAGTTTCGAATTTCGTGATTTATTCCAAATATTCAATAACTTGATTTCTAATAATGAGGTCGATTTTTTATTTGTTACCTTGTGCGCTGTTCTTTTATTTGCCGGTGCGATTGCTAAATCTGCACAATTTCCTCTTCATGTATGGTTACCTGATGCGATGGAAGGGCCGACTCCTATTTCGGCCCTTATACATGCTGCTACGATGGTAGCAGCGGGCATTTTTCTTGTAGCCCGACTTATGCCTCTTTTCATAGTCATACCCCACATAATGAATTTTATCTCTTTGATAGGGATAATAACAGTTTTTTTAGGAGCTACTTTAGCTCTTGCTCAAAAAGATATTAAGAGGGGTTTAGCCTATTCCACAATGTCTCAATTGGGTTATATGATGTTAGCTTTAGGTATGGGGTCTTATCGCAGTGCTTTATTTCATTTGATTACTCATGCTTATTCTAAAGCATTATTGTTCTTAGGATCGGGATCCGTTATTCATTCAATGGAAACTCTTGTTGGGTATTGTCCAAAAAAAAGTCAGAATATGGTGCTTATGGGAGGTTTAACAAAACATGTACCAATTACAAAAAATTCTTTTTTATTAGGTACACTTTCTCTTTGCGGTATTCCACCCCTTGCTTGTTTTTGGTCCAAAGATGAAATTCTTAATGATAGTTGGTTGTATTCACCTATTTTTGCAATAATAGCTTGGTCTACGGCGGGACTAACGGCATTTTATATGTGTCGGATTTATTTACTTACTTTTGAAGGACATTTAAACGTTCATTTTCAAAATTACAGTGGAAAAAGGAATACCCCCTTATATTCAATATCGCTATGGGGTAAAGAAGGTTCAAAAATAAGTAACAAAAACTTTCGTTTGGTAACTTTATTAAAAATGAATAAGAATGGACGTCCTTCTTTTTTTTCAAATAGAGTATATAAAATTGATGAGAATGTAAGAAATATGACTCCACCCTTTCTTTCTATTCCGAATTTTGGCAATACCAAGACTTCTTTGTATCCTTATGAATCGGATAATACGATGTTATTCCCAATACTTATATTAATTATATTTACTTTGTTCGTTGGATTCTTAGGAATTCCTTTAAATCAAGACGTGGATATATTAACAAAATGGTTAACCCCGTCTATAAATCTTTTACATAAAAATTCAAATAATTCAATAGATTGGTATGAATTTTGTAAAGATGCCTTTTTTTCAGTCAGTATAGCCTCTTTCGGAATATTTATAGCATTTTTTTTATATAAACCTGTTTATTCATCTTTTCAAAATTTGGACTTAATTAATTCATTTTTTAAAATGGGGCCTAGGAGAAATTTTTATGACAAAATAAAAAATGCTATATATGATTGGTCATATAATCGGGGGTACATAGATGCCTTTTATGGAACATTCTTTATTGTGGGGACGAGAAAATTCGCCGAATTCACTCATTTTTTTGATAGACGAATAATTGATGGAATTCCAAATGGAGTTGGTCTTATCAGTTTCTTTGTAGCAGAGGTTATTAAATCGGTAGGGGGGGGACGTATTTCTTCTTATCTGTTCTTTTATTTTTCTTATGTATCCATTTTTTTAGTAATTTACTACTTTTTGAATCTTTAAGTCTTTCTTTAAGTCTTTAAGAAAAATCCATTTCATGAATAAAATGTGACCAATTATCCAACCAACAAAACTACTTGTTACAAATAGCATCTTGCTGTTGCATCGAAACATAAAAATGTTGACTAATCTCGCTAACATTGAACTTGGTAAAATGAAATGATTGAATAATTGAAAAATGAGATTATTCAGGAATACACATTGAATGCTGAGATTACGCATTGAATTTCTGGTAGTAGATCCATAATCAAAGAAGTGTTTGTGATTATTGCAGAAGAA